TGTGAACAAGGAAAGTTGTGTACCATAGTCAGTAGCTAGGTATGGATAGGGGGGCATAGAATACATATGATGAGCTACAACAATAGTTGTCGAACCTAGCATCGCTAGGTTAAGAGATAATTGAGCATGCCATGACGTTGTTAGGATTTCATAGAGACCCTTATGGCCTTGTCCTGTAAATGGGCCCTTATGAGCCTCCAAAATATCTTTAAGTCCATGACCAATACCCCAGTTGGTCCTATACATATGACCAGCGATCAGGAAAAGAATAGCAATAGCTAAATGATGGTGGGCAATATCGCTCAACCATAGGCCACCGGTTATTGGATCTAGTCCTCCGCGAAAAGTAAGAAATTCTGCGTATTTGGACCAATTCAAGGTGAAAAAGGGGGTTGCTCCTTCGGCAAAACTAGGATAAAGTTGAGCCAAAAGGTCACGATTCAAGATAAATTCATGAGGAAGTGGTATCTCTTTAGGATCAACCCCAGCGTCAAGAAATTGGTTAATCGGTAAAGATACATGGATTTGGTGGCCCGCCCAAGAAAGAGACCCAAGTCCTAATAACCCCGCTAAGTGGTGATTCAACATGGATTCTACATCTTGGAACCAGGCCAATTTGGGAGCGGCTTTGTGATAATGGAACCAACCAGCAAAAAGCATTAACGATGCAAAAATCAATGCACCGATTGCGGTACAATAGAGTTGTAACTCACTAGTTATTCCGGATGCTCGCCAAATCTGAAAAAACCCGGAGGTTATTTGGATTCCTCGGAAACCTCCGCCTACATCACCATTCAAAATTTCTTGCCCTACTATTGGCCAAACTACCTGAGCACTGGGTCCAATGTGAGTAGGATCGCTTAGCCATGCTTCATAATTGGAAAAACGGGCACCGTGGAAGTACATGCCACTCAACCAAAGAAAGATAATGGAGAGTTGACCGAAATGAGCACTAAAGATTTTTCGAGAGATCTCCTCTAAATCACCGGTATGACTATCGAAATCGTGAGCATCAGCATGTAGGTTCCAGATCCAAGTGGTAGTATCGGGGCCCTTAGCTATTGTTCTTGAGAAATGCCCGGGTCTGGCCCATTCCTCAAAAGATGTTTTTACAGGATCCCTATCCACAACAATTTTAACTTCTGGTTCCGGCGAACGAATAATCATTAAGTCCTCCTCTTTCCGGACAAGACATACAAAGAGACCCGCCAACTGTTTTTTTAGTGAATCTTTGAAGGATAGATACTATGATTAGTCCTTTTCTTTACTATCTACCGCCCTTCTATTTTTTTTAGTTATTCACTGGAGCAATTATATATTGAAGTCAATGCGAGGCAAGTGTTCGGATCTATTATGACATAAGGATTAGGTGCCTAACGGACATTGGTTATCCTGGAAAAAAATTTCCCGACGTAACAAAAAAAGATTTTTTTTTTTTACGTTTTAATTTAAGAAGCTAGTGTATTTTTTTTTTTAGGGTATAAACCCTACATCTACTTTCCTTGAGTGAGCATAATATAAATATTTTTATTCAATTTCAAATTACAAGAAACTCATTAGAATTATTAAAAAAATCGTCCTTTAGGTAGGAATATTTAGATTGCCCTCTTTTATTTGCTTTATTACTTCTGTTCTAGAGCCTATCCCTATTGTTTATCCTTATGAAATATGATATAAAATCGAAGGTCGAAGAAAGGGATATAATGAAATTCTTGATTCGATCTTCCTACCAAAGTTATTTGATTAATGGATCAACAACCAAACCACCCATTTTATGAAAATGGAGAGTGGTCTTATTCAAATTCAAAGCGCTTCGTAATCTTCAACCAGTTCTGTGCTTCAATATAATTTCCCGGAGTAAGCGCGATAGCCTGTTTCCAATACTCAGCAGCTTGATCAAACCAAGCTTCCGCAATTTCCGAATCGCCCTGTAGAATGGCCTGTTCTCCTCGGTCGGAATAGGCAGTTCCTTCCCCTAGAACCGTACTTGAGAGTTTCCTACCTCATACGGCTCAGAAATTGCTATCTTAATTTCCCCTATCTTAACTGAATTCGATTTCTCAAAAATCGATCCAATTTCTTCTTGGGTTAAGCAGAAGAAGTTAATTACCTAAGTTTCAAACCCTAATTTTGATCAATAATCAGTCTGATCTTTTCTCCCACCTTCAGAAGAATGAAGCATAGATAGACCTATATCCTTCGTTCGAATTTTCTGAAAGGTAACTATCTCGGTTTCGTGTCTTTCATATATGAAATTTCTATAGAATCCTTGAAAAAGACTTTTTCCCATAAGAAAGAAAAAAGAACTTACTATCTTTGGGATCTGATACTACACCGCTGCTTAATCCTTTAGTGGATCGGCTCTATTACATAAGCGGATTCCTAAATTTTGCCCCATATCATGGTATAATAAAGCAGTTTTTTTTTTAGTTGTATCGACCCAGTCGCTCACTAATTGATCTTTACGGTGCTTTCTCTATCAATTTGAGACTTTATCCATAGAGTAGTAGTATAGGCTCTTCTTCTTATTTTGATTCTCGTGAAGTGTTCTTCCTTCCTACAGCTGATAGGGCAAAATCATTGTTTTGATGATCCCTATGTAGAAAGCCCTTTTTCTAGTATTTACTAGAAAATTGCATCTTTTTTTTTTTTTTCTTCTTTCTATAGTGGAGATAGTCGCACGTAATGACAGATCACGGCCATATTATTAAAAGCTTGCGGTAAGAAGGGGTTTCGTTCTAGCGCCCGGAAATAATATTCCAAAGCCTTTGTATGCTCTCCATTGCTTGTGTGTATAAGGCCAATGTTATATAGTATATAACTTCGATCATAGGGATCGATTTCTAGTCGCGTAGCTTCATAATAATTCTGCAAAGCTTCCGCATAATTTCCTTCGGATTGAGCCAACATCCGTTACGGTCGTTCATTCTATTCAAAAAATCTCCGTTCCAAAACCGTACATGAGGTTTTCATCTCATACGGCTCCTCCCTTCTGTACATAGTACTAAGCAAAAAATCTATAGAATGAAAATCGAATTAGTTCCATCTCATTATGGACCGAAAGGGGCTGGTATTTTTCCAAGAAATCTCTAGCCAACCTTCCCCCAGGAGTTTTTTCTTAACACCAATGAATTCTATTAATGCTAGAGGAAAACGATAGCTCCAGGAATTTCTTTGTTCTCAACGCCTCCTATTTAGAGGAATTAGCCACTTCAACGACCTTTGATGGTTATAAGGGTACCCAACGTACAAACCTGATGGTTGTTTGCTATCCCAACCATTCTTCCCAATCCTAATACCGATCAGGAAAAGGCTAATTTCTAACAAAGCTTTTCTCTTGTTGATTCCTATTTCGAGGTGTAGTGCTTTTTTCCCCTATGCTGCCTATTGGTCCTAGTAGAGTAGGGTTGGCCTGTAATACAGAACCTATCCTGTAGGTGTAACCTTTCGCTCAATACTAAAATCTACAATTGAAGCATCAAAGGCCACATCAATCGAGGATACACGACAGAAGGAATTGTTAGTTCACCTCACCTTCCCCAAGCGTGGGTTTCCTTTACTAATTTTGTTCTCTCTATGCGAACCCCCTCTCTTTCTCGTAAGACTGAGATGTAGGTAGGGCTAAAAAAAATAAAAAAAGAGTCAAATCGCACCATCTCTATAATAAGTAAATGCCCTTTTTTCCCCTGAGGTTGTCGGAATTATTTGCAATAAAATATTGGCTACAATCGAGGAGGTCTTATCAATGAAATTTCCATTTATACGGGATCTAGGCATAATTCCCAATCCATTCTATATAGAATTTTTTTTTTATTCTATCACAAAATAGCATAAAAACATTTTTTTCTTATAAATAGCTCCATATGCTCTAAATAGATAAGAGAGGTATTGATTTTCCGCTCAGCTCAAATTGTCTACTTTTCCTTCTGTTTGGACAAGAACAGATATGAAATATTTGACTAAGATTGGATTTCATTCCACTTTCCTATTTCCTATTTCTCAACAACAACTTCTCTCATCAGCTATTTCGCGTTTTCAAAGTCATTAATTATCCCATACCCCCCCTTTTTTTTTTTTAGATTGTATGGCGTAACATACCTTATGCAAATAGAATTCTAGTATTCCTTGGTTCCTTTATTTTCTTATGGAATAATTAGAATTCTTCTATTCTCTTTTTATTTAGGTTTTCCCCAAAGAAAAACTTTTGAGGGAGCGGAATTCCTAGTAATAAAATAAAGGATCCTCACACTTAGATAAAAAAAAGAATTTTTCCTTTCCAATAGATCCATGGAATCCCCCAGCGGTTGTGGCTGTACCTGTACTGCATGAATACTAAAACTCGCTATTCACTCAGTTTATTTTCCATAATAGGATTATGTAGGAGAGGTGGCCGAGCGGTTCAAGGCGTAGCATTGGAACTGCTATGTAGACTTTTGTTTACCGAGGGTTCGAATCCCTCTCTTTCCGTTTCATCAACGTTACCGATCACAATGTATCAAATCAAATAACAATTTCTTTGAACAATAATACCTTTATTTAATAGAATTCTCTAAAGCAAATTACTTTGGTATGTAAAATATAACAAAAAAGAAAAAGATCCTAAGGTTAATCTATTTCTACTAGGTGAATGGGAAAATACGAATTAAGAGCCTTGGGTTGATTTAATTCGGGGAAAGGGGAAGGGAAAAAAAAAATTCTATGAACCTTTCCTTTTTCGTTAAGTTCAAGTCTGACGAGAGTAATATTCTACAACTAACAACTCATTTATTTTGAGACCGACCCACTTTCTATCTAGGATTTTTTGTACTAGTCCTTTATATTGCAATGTATCAACCGTCAAATGCTTTGGCAATTTGCCCGGATCGGATGAAGCAATAGAATTTTGAACCAGACGTTTTGATCTTTGGTTATCCTTCGTAGTAATAATATCTCGGGGTTTGCAACGAAAACTTGGTATATCAACTATACGACCATTAACTAAAATATGTCTATGGTTAACTAATTGCCGGGCCCCAGGAATGGTTGAAGCCATACCCAATCGAAAAACAATATTATCCAAACGCATTTCAAGTAATTGTAGTAAAACCTGACCTGTTGACTTTTTTGCTTTTCCAGCGATATGTACATATCTAAGTAATTGTCGTTCTGTCAGACCGTAATGAAAACGCAATTTCTGTTTTTCTTGAAGACGAATACGATATTGCTCTTTTTTCCCAGAATGGAATTTCTTTTTCAGATTACTTCCGGATTTTGGCGTTTTTCTAGTGAGTCCTGGTAAAGCTCCCAGACGGCGTATTTTTTTTAAACGAGGTCCTCGATAACGGGACATGAAGACTCCTTTTTTTTATTGAAATTCTATTTTACACAATAAATTTCATTGTATTTACATTACAGAATACATCGAAATTAAATTAAAACTGAATTAAACTAAAGAATAAACAGAATAAAATCTACTAAAGTACCACAAAAAATGTAATTTCATCAACATCTTAATTTTTTGTATATATATTATTTATTTTAATGTTTTGTATCTAGCAAAATTGTAAGGTAGAACGACGTAATGGACTCTGGATTCTCCATTTAATTGGGAGAAAAAAAGAGATTATTGTTCGTGGAACACCAATAGAGAAAAAAGCCGACTATCGGATTTGAACCGATGACCCTCGCATTACAAATGCGATGCTCTAACCTCTGAGCTAAGTGGGCTTATATAACAAAAATAGTGTAACAAATAGAAATATATATAGGAAATCTTTAAAATGGCAGATCTTAATTATTAATCTTAGTTATTAACTAGTTCGAAATTTGAAATTCTACTTAGAAAAAAACTAAAATTTCATAAGGATGAAGTTCGCTTGATATGCTTAACTAAACGATATTCTTAAATAGGTTTATAGAATTTATTGAACTTTCTTTTTATCTCTCTAACTCGCAAATCTATTTTTCTAATAGAATCTATTCCAATTTCTATATTGAATTTGATTTCAGATATGATATGGCTCGGACGAATAATCTAATACATAGAAAAGAATAACTTATATGAATAATAAAGAGAAAATGTGAATCTCTTGGCATTTTCATTCGAGCATTATATACATTTTTTGAAATATTTTATTATTTCTTAATAATTTAAGAATTAATATTTCACTAAGGAAAAGATAGAATCATAACAAATGCAATTTCTAATTCTGATTAGAAAAAAAAAAAAGAAAGAATATCAAGCGTTATAGTATGATTTTGAATACTCTAAAAAAGGAAAGAAGGGGGTGGGGGAGAGAAAAACTTTTGGATATATTGATTCCAATTGAATTGCAAATATATCGACGGTAGAATCAATTCAATTCAATTCTGAATTGCAATAAGCGGGGTCTCTCGAATAGAGACGAGCTGTTAGACTACGTCGAATAATGAATTCAATGATTCAAAAAAAAAAACTAAGAGATGTAGGAAATTGCACAAGAAATCGAGGTTTCAAAGAAAAAAGGGACAGTGGGGATATGGCGAAATCGGTAGACGCTACGGACTTGATTGTATTGAGCCTTGGTATGGAAACCTGCTAAGTGGTAACTTCCAAATTCAGAGAAACCCTGGAATCAAAAATGGGCAATCCTGAGCCAAATCCCTTTTTTGAAAAAAAAAACAAGCGGTTCTCAAACTAGAACCCAAAGGAAAAGGATAGGTGCAGAGACTCAATGGAAGCTGTTCTAACGAATCGAGGTGTAATTACGTTGTGTTGGTAGTGAAACTCCCTCTTTACTAAATTAGAGAAAGAAGGAGTTTATACATCTAATACACACGTATAGATGCTGATATAGCAAACGATTAATCACAGAACCCATATCATAATATAGGTTCTTTATTTATTTTTTAGAATGAAATTAGGAATGATTATGAAATAGAAAATGCATAATTTTTTTAGAATTATTGTGAATCCATTCCACTCGAATATTGAATAATCAAATCCTTCGATTCATTGTTTTTGAGATTTTTTATTTTAAAAAGAAGATTAATCGGACGAGGATAAAGAGAGAGTCCCATTCTACATGTCAATACTGACAATAATGAAATTTCTAGTAAAAGGAAAATCCGTCGACTTTATAAGTCGTGAGGGTTCAAGTCCCTCTATCCCCAAACCCTCCTTTATTCCCTAACCATAGTATTTTTTTATCCTCTTTTTTCTTTTATCAATGGGTTCAAGATTCATTAGCTTTCTCATTCTACTCTTTCACAAAGGAGTGCGAAGAGAACTCAATAAATCTTATGCTATTCATTAAATGGATTTCTTTTTTATTAGAGATTAGAGTATCGGCAAAGAATCTCAATTATTAATTAAATTTTTAAGTATTATTAAGTAAGCCGTCCACAATGCATAGGACTATCCCCCTCCCCATTTCCAAATTAGGAATGGAATACTTTATTGATTTTTTAGTCCCTTTAATTGACATAGATGCAAATACTCTACTAGGATGATGCACAAGAAAGGGTCAGGATAGCTCAGTT